TAATCCAATTCCAATATAGAATGCTATTGAATTTTTCGTCCTTTTCCATTCTTTCGTTTCTATAACCTACCTTCTTCGTTCTACTTACTTAATACAGACAATTAATTTAAGTATCCGACGAGGTATTCAGATGACCGGTATTCAATGGGTCAGGTCACACCTAAGACCCAAACAATATAAGTGAGATGGAAAAAGGACGGATTAAAAGATCTAATATTCCAACATATTTACTAAAAAGGGGTACCTTGCTTGGTCTTTTATTTATTATTTATAAATTTATAATAAATAAAATGAAATAATTTTAATTAAGATTATTATATACTAATAGATTTAATTAATATTAATTATTAATATAATTAATTAATATAATATCCTCTTCTCTTTCTTGGATTGGGTTTGAATGAGATAGATTTTTTTAATTAAAATATAGAGGATACACAAGTCGGAGTTGGAAAAGGGCTGGGCACTCTACTCCATTTCATTATTCAAGAACAATCAAAAAATAAAGTCAAATGAATAACGAATATGGTATCTCTAAAAATACTGACATAGAGTAATATAACCGATCGTACCAATCAATCTAGATATGTTTCTTCCTTATCAATCGGTACTATTCCGTAGTGAAAGAAATGAAAATTCCCGCATTTCTTTTGTCTGATGATAAATATAAAAATATTTATGTGAAAAAAAAAAAAAAAAAATAAGGATTCTTAGATCTTGCTCCCTGTCCCACTTTATCTGTAAAAAGTGGGAGATGAATTGATAAATTCATCGGATCCTAGTTCGGGACTGACGGGGCTCGAACCCGCAGCTTCCGCCTTGACAGGGCGGTGCTCTGACCGATTGAACTACAATCCCAGCGAGGTGTATGGCATACATATTCTTATGGTTTCATAAGAACATTCTATTCGTTTCGTCGTGTTGTAACAGAAACAAAAATGATATACTGATATCATATCCACATGGATATGAACTATAGCAATAATTACTAGTAATCGGTGGTTATTTTTTTTTTTTTTATTGTCAAAAATGACTAATTAAAAAAAAAAAAATATATGGATAGATCAAAAAAATGGTTGATCTTTAATTTTGACGGATAGGGCATTTCTATTTCTGGAGGACAAATTAAACTGGTTAGATCGTATTCAATGGAGCGGCGAATTTTTGGGCCGAGCTGGATTTGAACCAGCGTAGACATATTGCCAACGAATTTACAGTCCGCCCCCATTAACCGCTCGGGCATCGACCCAGGAAGAATTAATTCTAGGTTTAGTTATAATCCATGATTAACTTCCTTTCGTAGTACCCTACCCCCAGGGGAAGTCGAATCCCCGCTGCCTCCTTGAAAGAGAGATGTCCTGAACCGCTAGACGATGGGGGCAGATCCGCCCGACCATCAGCATACTATGCTGATAGTATGATAAGTTTTTTTGGAATTGTCAATATACAATATAATTATAATATATTATATAACTAGATCAAAAGAGTCTTTTCTACTTTGAAATTTTTAATATTAATATACAGAAATCTAGATAACTTTAATTTACAATACGGATTAATATAGATATATATATTATTATGTATTATAATACAATGCATAGCATAGTATAGTATTATATAATATATATACAGATTAATTAAACAAAGTTATAGTAGTAGGATTCCCTTAGTTAGGGTAGTGCTTGATCCGACAGAAAAAAGGGATAAAAAGAATATTTAATAATATTTATTATAATATTAATTTTTTTTTCTTCATTCAATTTTAACTAATTTCTTCGTTCATCGTTCAGATGAGATATGCCTATCACTATCTCATATTAAACCAAAAAATTAAAAAACGCTAGACATTTTTTTTTTTTTTTTTATGGAATTTGGCTCGCGATATGAATCCCCCCATCACATGATTGAAGAAAATATCTTAACTCTATGTTGATAATGAGCTCTTATACATATATGTAGATATGTATATGTCTATTATATTATATCTATTATATATGTAGTAAACTCATAATTTAATTAAAACTATTAAATTTTTAAAATTGAATAAACAGGCCCTTTTAACTCAGTGGTAGAGTAACGCCATGGTAAGGCGTAAGTCATCGGTTCAAATCCGATAAAGGGCTTTTTCATTAAACTCAAGTCTTAGTCTTCGTTTTCCATTGTTAATAGTTCTAAAAAAAAAAAGTAATCACCAGTATAATGAATTCTAATTAGATTATGGGTCGTAGTTATAAAGTTGAAATTTATTCATTTTCATAATTGTGGAGAGTCCATTTTGTAGTGACATAGTGACCCTCTTTCTTCATGTCTCATTATTCATTTTGTCTTGACTTGATACATAAATATTCTAGATATCCAATTCATCCCTATTGTTAATCGTCAAACTAAAGTATTCCTGCTTCTCCAGTGTTCCTATAAAACAAACCCACCATAAAATTATAAATAAAGAAAAAGTAAAAAGTAAGTGGATCTGACCCATTGAATCATGACTATGTCAGCT